CTACTCATGGTGACCTGGTCGAGTTGGGAGAAGCCGTAGGCATTATTGCGGGTCAATCAATTGGGGAACCGGGGACTCAACTAACATTAAGAACTTTTCATACCGGCGGAGTCTTCACAGGCGGTACTGCCGAATATGTACGAGCTCCCTCTAATGGAAAAATAAAATTTGATGAGGATTTGGTTCATCCCACACGTACCCGTCATGGGCATCCTGCTTTTCTATGTTTTATAGACTTGTATGTAACTATTGAGAGTCGAGATATTATACATAATGTGAATATTCCAACAAAAAGTTTGATTTTAGTTCAAAATGATCAATATGTAGAATCAGAACAAGTGATTGCCGAGATTCGTGCCGGAACGTCCACTTTTCATTTTAAAGAGAGGGTTCAAAAACATATTTATTCTGAGTCAGAAGGAGAAATGCACTGGAGCACTGATGGCTATCATGCGCCCGAATATACATATAGTAATGTTCATCTATTACCAAAAACAAGTCATTTATGGATATTAGCAGGAGGTCTATGCAGATCCAAGATAGGGTCTTTTTCACTCCATAAGGATCAAGATCAATTTAATACTAATTCTTTTTCTCTCGAAGAAAGATATATCTTTGATCTCTCACTGACTCATGATCAAGTAAAACATAAATTGTTGGATACTTTTGGTAAAAAAGATAGGAAAATTCCTGACTATTCAAAACCTTATCGGACCAAGGGTCATTGGAATCTCATAGAGCCTTCTACTTATATTCGTCAAGAGAATTCCTTGGCGAAAAAGCGAAGGAATAGATTCGTGATTCCCTTACAATATGATCAAGAACAAGAAAAAAAGCTAAGACCCTGTTTTGGTATTTCGATTAAAATACCTATAAATGGTATTTTACGTAGAAATAGTATTCTTGCTTATTTTGATGATCCGCGATACAGAAGAAGCAGTTCGGGAATTACTAAATATGGGATTTACGAAGTAGATTCAATTGTAAAAAAAGATAATTTGATTGAGTATCGAGGAACAAAAGAATTTAGTTCGAAATACCAAATGCAAACTAAAGTAGATCGATTTTTTTTCATTCCCGAGGAAGTGCATATCTTACCCGAATCTTCGCCCATAATGGTCCGGAACAATAGTATCATTGGAGTAGATACACGACTTGCTTTAAATATAAATACAAGAAGTCGAGTAGGTGGATTAGTCCGAGTGGAGAAAAAAAAAAAAAGTATGGAACTGAAAATCTTTTCTGGAGATATTCATTTTTCTGGAGAGGTGGATAAAATATCTAGGCACAGTGGCATTTTGATACCACCAGGAATGGGAAAAAAAGATTCTAAAGGATCAAAAAAATTGAAAAATTGGATCTATGTCCAACGCATTACACCTACCAAAAAAAAGTCTTTTGTTTTGGTTCGTCCCGTAGTCACATATGAAATAGCTGATGGAATAAATTTAGCAACACTTTTCTTTCAGGATCTCTTGCAGGAAAAGGATAATGTCCAACTTCGAATTGTCAATTATATACTTTATGGAAATGCCAAGTCAATTCGAGGAATTTCTCACACAAGTATTCAATTAGTTCGGGCTTGCTTAGTATTGACTTGGGACCAAGAAAAAAAGAGTTCTATAGAAGAAGAGGTTCATGCTTCTTTTGTTGAAATAAGGGCAAATGATCTGCTTCGTGATTTCATCCGAATTGAGTTAGTAAAGTCCACTATTTCGTATACCGAAAAAAGGTATGATACGCCAGGTTCAGGATTGATTTCCAATAATGAATTAGATTGTATCTATAGAAATCCTTTTGATTCCAAGGCAAAGATTCAATCATTTCCCCAACATAAGGGAACTCTTGGTACGTTGTTGAATCGAAATAAGGAATGCCAATCTTTCATAATTTTGTCATCATCCAATTGCTCTCGAATTGGTCCCTTCAATACTTCGAGATATAATAATGCGACAAAAGGATCGGATCCCATGACTCCAATTAGGGATTTGTTGGGTCCTTTAGGTACTATTGTGCCTAAAATAGTAAATCTTCGTTCATCTTACTATTTAAGAACTTATAATCAAGTCTTTTTAAAGAAATATTTTTTACTTGAAAATTTTCAACAGACTTTCCAAGTGCTTCAAGTGCTTCCATTTCAATACTGTTTCCTAGATGAAAATAGTAGGATTTATAATCCCGATCCATGCAGTAACATCATTTGGAATTCATTCCATTTGAATTGGTGTTTTCTCCATCACGATTCTTGTGAAGAGGCATGGACAATAATTAGCCTTGGACAATTCCTTTGTGAAAATGCATGTCTATTGAAATATGGATTACGCATAAAAAAATCTGGTCAAATTTTCATTGTTCATGTTGACTCTTTAGTTATAAGATCATCTAAGCCCTATTTGGTCACTCCAGGAGCAACTGTCCATGGCCATTATGGAGAAATCTTTTCTGAAGGAGACACATTAATTACATTTATATATGAAAAATCGAGATCTGGTGACATAACGCAAGGTCTTCCAAAAGTGGAACAAATCTTAGAAGTTCGTTCAATTGATTCAATATCGATGAACCTCGAAAGAAGAGTTGAAGGTTGGGACGAACGTATCCGAAGGATTCTTGGGATCCCTTGGGGATTCTTGATTGGAGCTGAACTAACCATAGCCCAAAGTCGTATCTCTTTGGTTAATAAGATCCAAAAGGTTTATCGATCCCAAGGGGTACAGATCCATAATAGACATATAGAGATTATTGTACGTCAAGTAACATCAAGAGTTTTGGTTTCAGAAGATGGGATGTCTAATGTTTTTTTACCTGGGGAATTTATTGGATTGTTGCGAGCAGAGCGAGCAGGGCGCGTTTTGGACGAAGCGATCTGTTATCGGGCAATCTTATTGGGAATAACGAAGTCATCTCTGAATACTCAAAGTTTCATATCCGAAGCGAGTTTTCAAGAAACTGCTCGAGTTTTAGCAAAAGCTGCTCTACGAGGTCGTATTGATTGGTTGAAAGGCCTGAAAGAGAACGTTGTTCTGGGGGGGATTATACCGGTTGGTACCGGATTCAACAAATTAGTACATCGTTCAAAGCAAGACAAAAACATTCATTTGAAAATTAAAAGGAAGGATCTATTCGAGTTGGAAATGAGAGATATTTTGTTATACCATAGAGAATTATTTTGTTCTTGTGCCCCAAACACTTTCCATGAGACATCAGACCAATCATTTACGTAATGTAATTTACTAATTCTTAACAAGAGGTTCATTCTTTTTACTTTAACTCTCCGGTCCAATTATGGATTTCGTAATCAATGAAATAAAAAATAAAGAATGAAATTCATGGTTTGGGTCGTAGATCAATGGTCAATCCTGGTAGAAGGTTCCGTCGGAACAATTATTTATTTCATAGGGTACTGAATCTCTTTGAAAAAAAAAAAGAAAAAGAGAAAGTGTGGGAAAATGGGAAGACGATATTGGAACATCAATTTGGAAGAAATGATGGAAGCAGGAGTTCATTTTGGTCATGGTACTAATAAATGGAATCCTAGAATGGCTCCTTACATCTCTGCAAAGCGTAAGGGTATTCATATTACAAATCTTACTATAACTGCTCGTTTTTTATCAGAAGCTTGCGATTTAGTTTTTGATGCAGCAAGTAGGGGAAAAAAATTCTTAATCGTTGGCACCAAAAAGAAAGCAGCGGATTTAGTAGCATCAGCAGCAATAAGGGCTCGATGTCATTATGTTAATAAAAAATGGCTTGGTGGTATGTTAACGAATTGGTATACTACAGAAACAAGACTTCAGAAGTTCAGGGACTTAAGAACAGAACAAAAGATGGGGAAATTCAATCGTCTCCCCAAAGGAGATGCAGCAATGTTGAAGAGAAATTTATCTACCTTGCAAGCATATCTGGGTGGGATCAAATATATGACGGGATTGCCCGATATTGTAATTATCGTTGATCAGCAAGAAGAATATACGGTTCTTCGAGAATGTTCCATTTTGGGTATTCCGACGATTTGTTTAATTGATACAAATTGTGACCCAGATCTTGCAGATATTTCTATTCCGGCCAACGATGATGCTATAGCTTCGATTCGATTGATTCTTACCAAATTAGTATCTGCAATTTGTGAGGGCCGTTCCAGTTATATAAAAAATGGTTGATTATCTTATCATTAAGAAGAAGAAAGAAGAAGATTAGTTTGTTTTTGGTGAACTCTCTTTGATTGTTACTATTTTGGTTTGCATCTTTTGGAGTTTGAACTATGTTTTGACTATCAAATAATATTGAAAAGAGAAAATGATTGGTCTTTTTTTTTATGTGATTTCTCAGTATCCGAAATATACGATTCAGAAAACTTAAATTCATGAATGAACATAGATGAATTGAGAAAGAAATGGTTGAATCAAAATAATTACTTTTTTGAAGTTCAATTTCTGTTAGAGGACAATATGAATGTTATACCATGTTCCATTAAAACACTCAAAGGGTTATATGATATATCAGGTGTAGAAGTAGGCCAACATTTATATTGGCAAATAGGAGGTTTACAAATTCATGCCCAAGTACTTATCACTTCTTGGGTTGTAATTGCTATCTTATTAGGTTCAGTCATCATAGCTGTTCGGAATCCACAAACCATTCCGACCGACGGTCAGAATTTCTTCGAATATGTCCTTGAATTTATTCAAGACTTGAGCAAAACTCAGATTGGAGAGGAGTATGGTCCTTGGGTTCCTTTTATAGGAACGATGTTCCTATTTATTTTTGTTTCTAACTGGTCAGGCGCTCTTTTACCTTGGAAAATCATAAAGTTACCTCATGGAGAGTTAGCTGCGCCCACGAATGATATAAATACTACTGTTGCTTTAGCTTTACCCACGTCAGTGGCATATTTCTATGCGGGTCTTAGTAAAAAAGGATTGGGATATTTCGGGAAATACATTCAACCAACTCCAATACTTTTACCAATTAATATTCTAGAAGATTTCACCAAACCTTTATCTCTTAGTTTTCGACTTTTTGGGAATATATTGGCTGATGAATTAGTGGTTGTTGTTCTTGTTTCTTTAGCGCCTTCAGTAGTTCCTATACCTGTCATGTTTCTTGGATTATTTACAAGCGGTATTCAAGCTCTTATTTTTGCAACTTTGGCTGCGGCTTATATAGGTGAATCCATGGAGGGTCATCATTGACTAACTTTTGAAATAGTCTAGTCTTTTTTGAAGCTTATCCCAAATCAAGCAATGCGGGGGGTTCCATATAATTTACTGAGTTGTAGAATAAAATGCAAATAGCTACATGTATGTATATATCAAGAAAGAAAGAAGGGTTGGGGATCCTACTACATATATGTAATGCTTATGAGTATCAATCTTTGTGTATGTTTCGAATAATGGTTCCAGAATACGATTTAATAGAATAAAAAGTGCAGGTGATTTACGTTATGGAAGAATAAAAGTATATGCTATTTACTAGTTAGATAGTAATGACCCCTATCTCTTTTTTTCTAGTCCACTGCATTTATATGGATTCCCATATCAGTCCTTTTTCTATTTTGTCTGTGATTGTGAATTGAATGAAAGAGAAAGAATAGAATAGTTTATAAACAAGGAAATGCAATTACTAAAACTATATACATATCTATTTACATAAGGTCATAAGGTAGAAAGGAAAAACGATATCTCGAAGTAGTTCTGACAATTCAGTAATATTCTGAATTCCATTTGGAGCTTTTAGTTACTTCGACCTGAGAAGTAGAAAAAGAAGTAGATTAAGTACTAATTCATTGGTTGGTTGTATCATTAATCATTTCTTTTTTTGGTGCGAGGAACTTACCATGAATCCACTTATTTCTGCTGCTTCCGTTATTGCTGCTGGATTGGCTGTAGGGCTTGCTTCTATCGGACCTGGGGTTGGTCAAGGAACTGCTGCGGGCCAAGCCGTAGAAGGTATTGCGAGACAACCAGAAGCAGAGGGTAAAATACGAGGTACTTTATTGCTGAGTCTGGCTTTTATGGAAGCTTTAACCATTTATGGACTGGTCGTGGCATTAGCTCTTTTATTTGCAAATCCTTTTGTTTAATGTTTAAGTAGAATAAAAATGTAAAAAAAAAAAGAAGAATAAAAACATAACCATAACTAATAAATTTGAGAATTCTCAAATTCCATTAAGATTAAGAATAATAAGCGGAGTGATACAAAAAGAACTCTGTTCTTTGTTAGTCCTATCTATAAAGGGAGAGCATATGAAAAATAGAACCGATTCTTTTGTTTCCGTGGGGCACTGGCCATCCGCTGGGAGTTTCGAATTTAATACCGATATTTTAGCAACAAATCCAATAAATCTAAGCGTAGTGCTGGGTGTATTGATTTTTTTTGGAAAGGGAGTGTGTGCGAGTTGTGTATTTCAAGAATAGGTTGGATTTCACCGGCTGCACTTTCTTTATATTATTTTTTATAGCAGAAATAGGAACAAAGGGTGCACAATCTCGACGAATTACTTCGGAATTGGATTTCATTCAGAAATCATATGTAAGAACCATAGCATTTCGTAACTAATTGGTAAATGAACTTTGATTCTCTTCTCTATCAACCAATAATGTTGAGGTCTTTTACATGGTTAAAGATAAATTGTTTGAAGTCCGGGCACAGCATAACATGGTACTCTTTCTACCGCTACGTTAGTACCAAAAAGGTTTAAAAATGATAAAAAGAAAAAAGGAAGAATTGGGAATTTATCCGATGTAGAACACTCATATGGATAAAATTCTTTGAACCATTAACTGGAAAGATGGATCCCCCTTTTTTGTCCACTGCCGAATCGACGACCTATGTATTGTATTTGTATAAAAAAGATAATTTTTTGGATGAAAAAAATATAAATATCATTCTAATAATAATGAGAATGAAGTTCATAATTCTATTCTAATAATTCTATTCTATTAGAATCTTGATCTAATTTATCATAGCATATAAAGAAGAAAGAATTCTATTCTTTCTTCTTTATAATCTTTTTTTTTTTTTTTTATTTTTGTTTTTGGAAATAAGTTGTAAATAAAGAACAAATAAAGAAACAACTTTGCTGACAATTTTTTATTTTTTGTCTGGTCTAAAGAGTCCTCCTAGAGATTCTGATGTTAGATCAGTTTCAATATCTTTGAATACGAACGAACAGAAAAGAGAGGATAGGCTCAAAAATATGGGAATGCCCATCAATCAAAGAAAAGAAACAATTGAGCGTGAGAGCCAAATGAATCGAAAGATTCATGTTTGGTTCGGGAAGAGATATGATAGTTGTGAAATGAATGGAAAGATAATCTACTTTCATTAAATGATTTATTAGATAAGCGAAAACAGAGGATCTTGAGTACTATTCGAAATTCAGAAGAATTACGTAGAGGAGCCATTGAACAGCTCGAAAGAGCTCGGGTTAGATTACGGAAAGTGGAAATCAAAGCAGATGAGTATCGAACGAATGGATATTCTGAGATAGAACAAGAA